TAGTATGGAACATTTTCTTTTCCAAGTGAAATCCCTTAGTATATGAAAGAGTGAAAAAGTGCTTTCGTTGTTGTGGAATAAGAAGCCTTCGTACCTTAATGCATGTATTTAATTTATTCGGAGCTATTAGAGCGGGATCCACTTTTTTGGGAATATGAGTCGAAGCAATAACTAGAATATTTCTAGTGGAGGAGCTTTCACAATCCTCACAATCCCCGGAGAGATGGTTCACTAATAGACCGAGGGATAAGTAATTTGACTCATTCACAGACAGATCATGAATGTTTGGAATCCATATTATGCAAGGAGACATTGATTTTGCTAATTCGAGTTGAAGGGTGATATCAAATAGGTCTATTTTCGGCGTCATTTCCCTATCTATAGTTATCTCACTCGTCAAAGTTAGCAGCTCCTTTTCAATATCAATATCAATATCAAGGTCAAGGTCATCGTCGTTACTATCATAAAAATCGTCATCATCATCTTCAAAATCGCTCTCTTCATAAAAATAACCTTGAGGCTTGTCATCCAGGAACTTGTTCGTAAATACCGTAATGAAAGGAACGTAGGAGTTTGTCGCTAGGTATTTGACCAAATAGGATCGTCCAGTTCCTATAGAACCTATCACTAAAATACCCCTAGAGGGGGATAGGGCTAATCGGAGCGAAAAGGGTTTTCCATGAGATGGGAAATTAAAACTATTAGCCCCACACGAGGTTTGTGAATGTGAATAAGTGATTGTCTGATAATGAGCAAGGAATATCCGCCTTTCTGCTAAACAGGATCTATTGAACTCATAATTCATTAGACGCTTTTTATGAATGTCAACTAAGTATCGTAAGTAAACGGATCCCGGTTGTTCAATCATTTGATAACCAGAGTCATTCTTTGAGAAATGATCACTATGAGTCAGACTCAATAGAATTTTATCAATCCTTTCTTCCTTCGTTAAGGTGGAGAACTGAACCAAGAATTCTCTTTCTTCATCATCAATCGAATCACTGTTCGCGAACCAGGATTCGATTTTATCATCAATCCAAGCACCGTTCACGTTTTTTCTTTTTCTTATCAATGAATAGATCTCTTTACTTGTACGACTTAGATGTCTCGTATTTCTCGAAAAAGTTATTCGATTGATGGGATTTGGTATAAGACTTAGGAAATCGATGATATCGATGAGATTGATATTCAAATATTTCTTCTTAGAACGTATTGATTTGACCCCATAAGCGGGACCACCACCCAATAGCATGTTGCTGCCAAAAGCAGAACCCCGTATTTCTTCTAGAAAATATCCTAATTGTTTCAGAGCAACTAGAAAGAGATTCTTTAACCAGAAAGAATTCAGTTCAGATGGAGGATACCCATCCAGAAGTTTTCGTAACTCAATCATGTATGATGGAATCATCAAAGATTTGATCTTTTCGAACTCTGTCTGTAACTCACTAGAGGCTCGGGAAACAAAGAGAAGATGTGTACGAACGAGATATCCAGCAACAAGAAGAAGGAAAAGGATTGAATAGAAGAACTCCCGAGCATTTGGTGATCCCAGATGTACCCAGAATGAAAGGGGTGACTCATTATTTCGATGAATCATTTCTTCGGACAGAAGAAGACTATGTAAACACTTCCTCGAAATCTGACTTATCCGATTCCGTTGTGGAAGAATCGCCCACCATATTTTCCGAGGAATTCGCCGTGATATATCCATAATATCGTGAAAAATGGATACAACTTTTTGACTGCTACTTCGTATCGGTATCGGCAATAGGTCTAAAAAAGTATCTAAAAGGATGAAATTTAGATGTAGATATTGGTACCCTATCGAAGTTAGATATTTGTACCCTGTCGAAGTAAAGAACCATGGCAGATATGTTTGGAACAGCTTCCATTTTTTTGAGAGATTTGCTCGTAGAAAGATTCTATCCATCTGCCGTTTCTCAACGCATTTCTTTAGACAAAGACTCTGTTTTTTCCTCTTTTTGGCTCGTAAATATTTATCAGAACATGGAATGTGAATCAAACCCATGTTTGAATTGAAATTGAGATTGAGATACTGATGCAAGTTCTTCCCTTCTGAATCAGACGGATTCATATCTGAAAGAGGTTGACAATAAGTTCTTTCTAAATTGACTATTTGTCCCTCTGTTAGAGGTGTTCCAGAAATGTCTGCGATTGCGTAAAGAGCTCTACGAACGAATCGAGCGGATAGAATTGGAAAATCGTTAGGTATGAATATGTTAGATACCCGTGACTCGATCGTTGAAATAGCATCTCTCTCCGAAAAAACATGTTTTTTTTTACCGACGCACAAAGAAAATTTTTTGTTGCCAGTGAACAAGATATTAAGGAATTGTCCATACGTAAGATCATAATTATTGATACGGGCCTTTTCTACATAAAAAGGGAATCTTTTGTTACAATAGAACCAGAAGTGATGTGGATTATTCAAGAATCGAAGTCGATTTGCTTTTAAAAAAGAAGATATCAATGAACTTCTATGAAATGGTTTCACGGGATTCATCCAATTGTCTCGATCGTGGGATAGCATTGAGAAATAGGAATCAGTGTTATCAAAGGATTTCCTGCGATTTTTTCTAGTAGGAGTATGGAATGAGTCAATCGTCCACTTTGGTATCTTATTGAACAAAAATGGTGATATTGTTCCTCCATCGATCAACAATTTCGATTTTTGGGAAGTATTATGATCATCCAATAAGAAGGGTTTCAATTTATTCAAATGAACGATTTGAACACCTATTGATTCTAACAACTGATCGCAGAGTTGATCATTCGGACCTTTGAATTGAGAGATGTGGATCTCGGACCCACGAATGGGGGTATTCCCGAAACTCACAAAGAAAAAAGAAAGTGACTTAGACAAAAAGAGAAGGAACTTGGGCAAAAAGAGACGGAACTTGGGCAAAAAGAGACGCAAAAAGGTGGACCAAAATAAACGAAGTGGCTTAGAAGGATCTTGTTTGTCGAAAACCCTGGACCAATCAATCGAATATTGATTAATATTAATATTATTAATATATTGATTAATATTAATTAATATATTAATAATATTAATACGTAATCGATCGAACACTACTTGAAAAACTTGAAAACGGCTCTTCTGCTCAGAAACGAAATGTTCCAAATGTTTCTGGAAATTCTTGCTCCCATTGGACCATTTGTATCTATATGCATCAGGATCCCGATTCATGGATCTCTCGGTTCGAGAAAGAAGAGGATCGAACCATTTCTTCTCACTCTTTTTCAAATTTGATAAATGTTGGTTGATCGTATATTTCATTATAGTTCTATGATTCAGAGTATCATTTCCTATTTGATCCCTTTGAATTCCATATTCGAAGTTGCGATCGGATCTATTCATAAAAAAAAATCGATTCGAACCATTTCTTATGTACCCATGGATGCTATATTGGATTTGAATCAGATTTTGGATCAATCTATATTGATTGACTGCCTTCATTATGTTGTTGATAGCAAATACCACTCTTTTTGGTTTTGGATCTTCCAAAGCATTCCCGCACCGGACCCAATTTTTTCTTATCTGTCGATAAAAAGATTCATTCTCTTCAAAAAAAATAGGAGGTAGAACCAATAAAGATTTCTTTTTCGATTCATCCCTGGAGTTGAATACCTCATTCAAGAATTTTTTTTGATCCAATCCGCAGGAATCAATAGAAAAGGCAAATCCCTTATGATACACCAGATCCGGCTCGGTTATTGATAGAGTTAATAGATCCGCCATTTCTTGAAATCTCTCTTCTGCGTGGTGAAACGTGTATCCTCCCCTGTTCCGGTCATGGAATAGATGAAATAAATCAAAAAATGGATTTTGGTTCAAGAATGAAATCTTCTTGGAACTGTCCATATCCGGTTCATCCTTCGGAACCATATCGCATCCCTGATCTGATGAAATAGGATGAATTGAGACGGTTTTTTGTAAATACGTAATTATCTTGAATATATCAACCATTTCTTTATTTTCCGATCGCCTGAAACGGACAAAAGAAACATCTTGTTGTTTCTTCAACAATTTCTGATCTCTAGTGGACCTCTCAGTAGGAGTCGAACCCAGATAAAGTTCTGACCATCTGTCAGAGAAAAAAGAACGAGAGGATCTTGTAGGATTCCCAAGAAATTCTTCGATTTCTTTGGGAAGTTGTTGAACCTTTCTTTGATTGATCCAAGTACTCTCTTTCGGATCCATGAAAGAACTCTCAGGGATCTCTTTCCCTTTTGGAAGATACAGGAGCGAAACAATCAACCTATGGATATTGGAAGACTCAAAAGAGTCTTCCAATGAATCATTTCTGGGTCCAATGGAGTTTACGGGTATAGGAAGAAGCCCCCTCAAATAGATATTTTTTCTTTCGACCAGATTTCGATTGTTAAGACGATGTAGAAGGACCACTACTACAAGCAGTACTACACCTTTGATCGTGAAAGATCGATTGCTTGTTGAACCCTGCGAATCGCGTGAAAAGAGGATACTTACTATTCGTGGGTCAAAGAGTTTCATAAAACGTTCTTGGTCGAAAAAAACGTGAATGAAAGATCCCACTGAATCCAATTTGGTCCACGAATCTAAGAAATAGTGAGAATTCTTGATCTCTCTCAATACCTCCCTAAACTCAAAAATCCAGGATTTATATAGACGTCGTTTTGCCCTGTCTTGCCTCATATTGATATTGATTCCTCCTTAGGATTTCTTTAAAATTTGACTTTATATTTATATATGTATTTAATTAATATTGGAAATTTTTATTATTATCATGTAGAATTGACTTGGAAATTTTTATTATTAATTATCATGTAGAATTGACTTGGAAATTTTTATTATTAATTATCATGTAGAATTGACTTGGAAATTTTTATTATATTTATTATTATTATATTTATTATTATATAGAATATATAACGATTTTTCTATAGAGTTAGGCTAGATACTTGAAATATATGCTAATCCCCATTACGCATCCATGGCTGAATGGTTAAAGCGCCCAACTCATAATTGGCAAATTCGTAGGTTCAATTCCTGCTGGATGCAGTACAACGCGAACGTTCAATACGTCTATTGGAATTGGCTCCGTATCAATGGAATCTCATCATCCATACATAACGAATTAATATAATTACTATGGTATATTCATATCATAACATATGAACAGTAAGAAGTAGAATTCTTATCGATACCGGAACTCATAGGGAAGAAAATAGATTTATGGATGGAATCAAATATGCAGTATTTACAGACAAAAGTATTCGGTTATTGGGGAACAATCAATATACTTCTAATGTCGAATCAGGATCAACTAGGACAGAAATAAAGCATTGGGTCGAACTCTTTTTTGGTGTCAAGGTAATAGCTATGAATAGTCATCGACTCCCGGGAAAGGGTAGAAGAAAGGGACCCATTATGGGACATACAATGCATTATAGACGCATGATTATTACGCTTCAACCGGGTTATTCTATTCCACCTCTTAGAAAGAAAAGAACTTAAATTTAGAAAGAAAAGAACTTAAATCAAAATACTTAATAACACGGCGATACCTTTATACAAAACTTCTACCTCGAGCAGAACCGTCGGCAGTCAAGTGAAATCCAATCCACGAAATAATTTGATCTATGGACAGCGTCGTTGTGGTAAAGGTCGTAATGCCAGAGGAATCATTACCGCAAGGCATAGAGGGGGAGGTCATAAGCGTCTATACCGTAAAATTGATTTTCGACGGAATGAAAAAGACATATCTGGTAGAATCGTAACCATAGAATACGACCCTAATCGAAATGCAAACATTTGTCTCATACACTATAGGGATGGTGAGAAGAGATATATTTTACATCCCAGAGGGGCTATAATTGGAGATACCATTGTTTCTGGTACAGAAGTTCCTATCTCAATGGGAAATGCCCTACCTTTGAGTGCGGTTTGAACTATTGATTTACGTAATTGGAAGTAACCAATTAGGTTTACGACGAAACCTAGAAATCGATCACTGATCCAATTTGAGTACCTCTACGGGATAGACCTCAACAGAAAACTGAAGAGTATCGGCAGCAAGTGATTGAGTTCAGTAGTTCCTCATAGAAAATTATTGACTCTAGAGATATGGTAATATGGAGAAGACAAAATTGTTTGAAGCACCGACAGAACCGGAAGCGCCCCTTGTTTCAAAGAGAGGAGGACGAGTTATTCACATTTCATTTGATGGTCAGAGGCGAATTGAAAGCTAAGCAGTGGTAATTCTACCCCGGGGGAAAAATAGAGATGTCTCCTACGTTACCCGTAATATGTGGAAGTATCGACGTAATTTCATAGAGTCATTCGGTCTGAATGCTACATGAAGAACATAAGCCAGATGAAGGAACGGGGAGACCTAGGATGTAGAAGATCATAACATGAGTGATTCGGCAGATTTGGATTCCAATATATCAACTCATGTGGTACTTCATCATACGATTCATATAAGATCCATCTGTCTAGATATCATCATATACATCCGGAAAGCCGTATGCTTTGGAAGAAGCTTGTACAGTTTGGGAAGGGGTTTTGATTGATCAAAAAGAAGAATCTACTTCAACCGATATGCCCTTAGGCACGGCCATACATAACATAGAAATCACACTTGGAAAGGGCGGACAATTAGCGAGAGCTGCGGGTGCTGTAGCGAAACTGATTGCAAAAGAGGGTAAATCGGCCACATTAAAATTACCATCTGGGGAGGTCCGTTTGATATCCAAAAACTGCTCAGCAACAGTCGGGCAAGTGGGTAATCTTGGGGTGAACCAGAAAAGTTTGGGTAGAGCCGGATCTAAGTGTTGGCTAGGTAAGCGTCCTGTAGTAAGAGGGGTAGTTATGAATCCTGTAGACCATCCCCATGGGGGTGGTGAAGGGAGGGCCCCAATTGGTAGAAAAAAACCCACAACCCCTTGGGGTTATCCTGCGCTTGGAAGAAGAAATAGAAAAAAGAAAAAATATAGTGATAGTTTGATTCTCCGTCGCCGTAGTAAATAGGAGAGTATTGAAAATCAAATATGTTTCTTCGTCTTTACAAAAAAAAATAAAAAAGATAGGAGGAATTTGCTGTGACACGTTCACTAAAAACACTAAAAAAAAAACCCTTTGTAGCTAATCATTTATTGGAAAAAATTGAGAAGCTCAACCGAAGGACAGAAAAAGAAATAATAGTAACTTGGTCCCGGGCATCTACCATTATACCCAAAATGATCGGCCATACAATTGCTATTCATAATGGGAAAGAGCATTTACCTATTTATATAACAGATAGTATGGTAGGTCACAAATTGGGAGAATTTGCACCTACTCGGAATTTCCGGGAGCATACGAGAAACGATAAAAAATCTCGTCGTTAATGTTAATAAAGTTAATATGGGTGCTCGTCGTTTATTGGTGGGAGGTGAACCTTATGATAGAGAGGGTACCTGAGGTAGAAGTATATGCTTTAGGTCAACATATAT